TATCTAATGGTTGAAGAAAACACTCTTTCATTCTTTGTCTAATCAAGCCAAACAAAAAGTCAAACTTCGGCAATTCTATAGGGTTGAATAAAAACTAGATTAACCATTTGATATAATTGCTATGCTTAGTCCCAAAAGAACCAGATTTCGTAAACAACATCGAGGAAGAATGAAGGGAATATCTTCTAGAGGTAATAGTATCGGTTTCGGTAGATATGCTCTTCAAGCACTTGAACCTACTTGGATCACATCTAGACAAATCGAAGCGGGGAGACGCGCAATGTCACGAAATGTACGTCGTGGTGGAAAAATATGGGTACGTATATTTCCAGATAAACCAGTTACAGTAAGACCTGCAGAAACACGTATGGGGTCGGGTAAAGGATCCCCCGAATATTGGGTAGCTGTCGTTAAACCGGGTAGAATACTTTATGAAATAGGGGGAGTAGCAGAAAATGTGGCCAGAAAGGCTATTCAAATCGCAGCATCCAAAATGCCTATACAAACTCAATTTATTCTTTCAGAATAGAACTGTAAAATGAAAGGCAAGAAGTCTTTCCTTTGAACTAACATGTGGGTTTCTCTTTTGGACAAAGAATATTTCTTTTTTTTTCTACGCCCCTTTTGCATTTTTAAAATAGATTCAAAAAATGATATGATCCAACCCCAGACCCTTTTGAATGTAGCGGACAACAGCGGGGCGCGAAAATTGATGTGTATTCGAATCATAGGAGCTAGTAATCGTCGATATGCTCATATTGGTGACATTATTGTTGCTGTGATCAAAGAAGCAGTACCAAATATGCCTCTAGAAAGATCTGAAGTGATCAGAGCTGTAATTGTACGTACTTGTAAAGAACTCAAACGTGATAACGGTATGATAATACGATATGATGACAATGCTGCAGTTGTCATTGATCAAGAAGGAAATCCTAAAGGAACAAGAATTTTTGGTGCGATTGCACGAGAATTGAGACAGTTAAATTTTACTAAAATAGTTTCATTAGCCCCCGAGGTATTATAAACGAAATCATGATTAGAGTTATATAGTTCTAGTAAAATTGGCTTGAATGAGATCGATTAATTATTAGTAGATTATGTCTCACGTATATACTTTAATAAAAATAAAGAATAATTTTAAAAGAGCATGTTTATTATATCCAAATTCTGAGAAACCACTAATTTTAGTTCATCATGGGTAGAGACACTATTGCTGATATAATAACTTCTATACGAAATGCTGACATGAATAGAAAAGGAACAGTTCGAATAGCATCTACTAACATCACTGAAAACATTGTTAAAATACTTTTACGAGAAGGTTTTATCCAAAATGTGAGGAAACATCGGGAAAACAAAAAAGCTTTTTTGGTTTTAACCCTGCAACATAGAAGAAATAGTAAAGGACAATATAGAACTGTTTTAAATTTAAAAAGAATAAGTCGACCTGGTCTACGAATCTATTCTAATTACCAACGAATTCCTAGAATTTTAGGTGGGATGGGAATTGTAATCCTTTCTACTTCTCAAGGTATAATGACAGACCGAGAGGCTAGACTAGAAAGAATCGGCGGAGAAGTTTTGTGTTATATATGGTAATCCTTCGAATACCCGAATTAGATCCGAGACTTCCTATTTGTGAAAACAAAAAGCGAAAGGACGGGTTGTTTAATAGCACTCTTCCTCCACTAGTTGATACACCAAGGAGGTTTTACCTCAAATGAAAGAACAAAAATGGGTTCATGAAGGTTTAATTACCGAATCACTTCCCAATGGTATGTTCCGGGTTCGTTTAGATAATGAAGACCTAATTTTAGGTTATGTTTCAGGAAGGATCCGGCGTAGTTTCATACGGATTCTACCCGGGGATAGAGTCAAAATTGAAGTAAGTCGTTACGATTCAACTAGAGGACGTATAATTTATAGAATTCGCAATAAAGATTCAAAGGATTCGATTGATTAGATAGTTTTTTATTTTAACCTTCAACATTATTTTCCGGAAAGTACAATTCCCGATTCCAAATTTCAAGAAACTTATTTTCTTCCAAGAATCAATTCATAATTAAGGTAAGGAATGAAAAATATGAAAATAAGAGCCTCCGTTCGTAAAATTTGTGAAAACTGTCGACTGATCCGCCGGCGAGGACGAATTATAGTAATTTGTTCCAACCCGAGACATAAGCAAAGACAAGGCTAATCTTTTGAAAATAACTCTCTAAAGAACCCTAAGGATAAATAAAAATAAAGGAGTCGTTTTGACATGAAATGGATATATCCATATACCTCTGACTCATATTTATGAGATGATAAAATATGGCAAAACCTATACCAAAAATTGGTTCACGAAAAACTGGACGTCTTAGCTCACGTAAGAGTGGACGTAGAATTCCAAAGGGAGTTATTCATGTTCAAGCAAGTTTTAACAATACTATTGTGACTGTTACAGATGTGAGGGGTCGGGTGGTTTCTTGGTCCTCAGCCGGTACTTGTGGATTCAGGG